AAGCTTTTGGTATCTCGTAATGTAGAACAATAATGGGTTGACCGTCAAATCCTTTTCATTAAAAGAGTGGATATAATGCCCAGCCAACACCATCCAATTTGATTGGGAATTATCTGTGTTACTGAATTTTTTGATCCCAGGCTGGTAAAAAATGTAAACTTTTAGCCCAAAAGAATAGAAACAGATGCCAGGCCAATAACCCAATAATGGAGCTATGACGCTATCGATTTTGACAAGGCGGGTAAATTCTTTCATAGAACTTAACGTATCATCTTCCATACATAGATAAAACGGTAGATAGGGAACAAACTGCCTCAAGACGTTCTTAACCCAGCTCACGCATCGCTTCTAACGGTGAACTCTCATTCCAATGGAACCTTGTTCAAGTTCAAATAGATTGGTAAGGTGTAGCGTTTACTATCGAATGAAACAATGTGTTCCACCGCTAGTGTTTGCTTCTAACATTCCATTTGCTTATAACTGTATGGACGTAACCTCCAGGCAAAGAAAATGACCGGTCAAAACGGAATCAGTTAACTATGGATAGCTGATACTAGCTATTTATCATTACTCAAGTCAGCATAGTCTATATGAAGGTTTCTATGGAAACACACTTCCCTTATCGCCATTTATTTTTGATAGCGGTTAACCTTTCTTTTTCCTTACGTACTCTAGCTATGAACACAATTAATAATTCGTCCATATTAGCAACATTAATCGAAACAGGACATATTAGTTCATATTATTCAGAATAGAATAAGAACTCTATAAATAACCAAACAATTTCTACAAAATGCCAGTATAATAAAGTTATTTGATCAGAATGAGGTAAAACTATATATGATATTCCAAATAATGAATAAGACCATTCACTATTTGTATCATAAACTTCAATTATTCTTATAAAGTATGTTAATAATAATATTAAACCAACAATAACATGTGAAAAATGTAAACCTGTTACACAATAAAATAAAGTACCTAATATAGCATCATTTATACAGTATTCTAAATGTAAGTATTCAGTAGTTTGTAATGATGCAAAACATTCACCAATTAAATAAATTATACATACAATACTAGATATTTCAAAACTCATTCCTTTTTCTATTAGAAATTGAAGACATGCAGTCATACAAGATGCACTTGCTAAAATAAATGTAATTGTTAAAATTAACATTCTAGATGAAGTTAAAATAATACCTTCATTAGATAATGGATAAGGAGATAAACTAAAATGAAGAATACCCCAGAAATATGTAATAAATAATAAAGCTTCGGAAGCAATAATTCCTAACATACCTGAAGCTAATGATGAAAATGTAGAATAAAAACTTTCTCTTATGGAATATATAAATATTAAGAAGATTATAGGATTAAAAGTAAATAAAATACCAACTGAAAAATATTTTAAAGATGTAGCATATAATGATGTTAATGAAGGATAAGAAACTAAATGTGCTTTTATATTACTATAATTACTAAATATAAAGAATATTATTTATAAGAACGGTTTTGTTTTGTGCCGTAAACATATAACGGTAAGAAGGTTCGCCGGGGATAACAGGTTATAGTATATATGGAGCTCAAATCCTTATATACTATTGGCACCTCCATGTCGTCTCATCGCAGCCTTGCAATAATAAAAAATACAGCGTGTATTGTTGCCTTGTACACACCGCTCGTCACGCAAGATTTACTTTACTTAGATAAAGAACTCCAGGCGTTAACCTGTAGAGTTGAGATGGAAACAGCCGGAAAGGAAATATTACGCCCAAACGATAAGATCATATATGAAATATACTAGCATGGGACTAAAAAATGTTATGCTGTTGGTTTAAGCCCTTTTTTACCATACAAGAGATCGCGTACTTTGGACCGAAAAAAGCTGTGAGGAAATTACATTAAAGGAACTCGACTGGCCTACATAATAAGAACGAACGCTTTTAACGCCTGACATGGATGGATAATACTCGGCTTTTCCAAAGTATAACCGCTGTCGCTGGGACTGTATGGATCGAATCTTACTCATTCATATCCAAGCCTCAAATATGATTTATTTATTGTTTTTTCAAGATATGCACTTATTACAAATTGTAACCATAAAACTTTAGGTTTATACTATTTATGGTTCTCATTTATATTTGGTAGTTATGGATTTTTATTATCTGTTATTTTACGTACAGAATTATACTCTTCATCACTAAGAATTATTGCTCAAGAAAACGTTAACTTATATAATATGATATTTACAATTCATGGTATTATTATGATATTCTTTAATATAATGCCTGGATTATTTGGTGGATTTGGTAATTATTTCTTACCAATTCTATGTGGATCTCCAGAATTAGCATACCCAAGAATTAATAGTATATCTTTATTATTACAACCTATTGCATTTGGTTTAGTAATCTTATCTACAGCAGCAGAATTTGGAGGAGGTACAGGATGGACTTTATATCCACCATTAAGTACTTCACTTATGTCTTTATCACCAGTTGCAGTAGATGTTATTGTAATTGGTCTTTTAGTATCTGGTATAGCAAGTATAATGTCTTCCTTAAACTTTATAACTACAGTTATGCATTTACGTGCTAAAGGATTAACTCTTGGTATATTAAGTGTATCTACATGGTCATTAGTAATAACATCAGCTATGTTATTATTAACTTTACCTGTATTAACTGGTGGAGTTTTAATGTTATTATCTGATTTACATTTTAATACTTTATTCTATGATCCAACATTTGCAGGTGATCCTGTATTATATCAACATTTATTCTGGTTCTTTGGACATCCAGAAGTATATATTCTAATATTACCAGGATTTGGAGTAATTAGTCATGTAATATCTACTAATTATTCTAGAAGCTTATTTGGAAATCAATCTATGATTTTAGCAATGGGCTGTATAGCAGTATTAGGAAGCTTAGTTTGGGCTCATCACATGTATACAACAGGTTTAGAAGTAGATACTAGAGCATACTTTACTTCTACTACAATTTTAATTTCAATTCCAACTGGTACAAAAATATTTAACTGGATTTGTACATATATGGGTAGTAATTTTGGTATTACTCATAGTTCATCTTTATTAGCATTATTATTTGTATGTACATTTACTTTTGGTGGAACTACTGGAGTAATTTTAGGTAATGCTGCTGTTGATATAGCTTTACATGATACATATTATGTAATAGCACACTTCCATTTTGTCTTATCAATTGGAGCCGTTATAGCATTATTTACAACAGTAAGTGCATTTCAAGAAAACTTCTTTGGTAAACATTTACGTGAAAATTCAATAATTATATTATGGTCAATGTTATTCTTCGTAGGAGTAGTTTTAACATTCTTACCTATGCATTTCCTTGGATTTAATGTAATGCCTAGACGTATTCCTGATTATCCAGACGCTTTAAATGGTTGGAATATGATTTGTTCTATTGGATCAACTATGACTTTATTTGGTTTATTAATTTTTAAATAATATTAAACTATTTTTTTGTTTTTATGAATTACTATTCTATTAATTTAGCTAAAGCACATTTAGTATATTATCCATGTCCATTAAATATAAACTTCTTATGGAATTATGGATTCCTTTTAGGAATAGTCTTTTTTATTCAAATTTTAACTGGTGTATTATTAGCAACTTGTTATACTCCAGAAATATCTTATGCATATTATAGTGTACAACACATATTAAGAGAATTATGGAGTGGATGGTGTTTTAGATATATGCACGCTACAGGAGCTTCATTTGTATTTATTCTAACTTATTTACATATATTAAGAGGATTAAATTATTCATATTCATATTTACCTTTATCATGGATATCTGGATTAATTATATTTCTAATATCTATAGTCACAGCTTTTATGGGTTATGTATTACCTTGGGGTCAAATGAGTTTTTGGGGTGCAACTGTTATAACTAACTTATTATATTTCATACCTGGACTTGTTTCATGGATTTGTGGTGGATATCTTGTAAGTGACCCAACTTTAAAAAGATTCTTTGTATTACATTTTATATTCCCATTTATAGCTTTATGTATTGTATTTATACATATATTCTTCTTACATCTACAAGGTAGCACAAATCCTTTAGGGTATGATACAGCTTTAAAAATACCCTTCTATCCAAATCTTTTAAGTCTTGATATTAAAGGATTTAATAATATATTTGTTTTATTTCTATCTCAAAGTTTATTTGGAATATTACCATTATCACATCCTGATAATGCAATTACAGTTGATAGATATGCAACACCTCTACATATTGTTCCTGAATGGTACTTCTTACCTTTTTATGCAATGTTAAAAACAATTCCTAATAAAACCGCTGGATTATTAGTTATGTTAGCATCATTACAAATATTATTTCTATTAGCAGAACAAAGAAGTCTAACAACTATAATACAATTTAAATTTAATTTTGGTGCTAGAGAATATTCAGTTCCAACAATTTGGTTTATATGTTCATTCTATGCTTTATTATGGATTGGATGTCAATTACCACAAGATATCTACATTTTATATGGTCGTTTATTTATTATATTATTTTTCTTTAGTGCATTATTTACACTTGTTCAAGCAAGAAGAACACATTATGATTACAGCTCCCAAGCAAACATTTAATATTACAAGGCTGCGATAAGACGACATTTCTGAGCATTGAGCGGAACAATACAGACCGTAAGGTTATAATTATGTTTAATGTTAGGATAATATAAATATAGTTACCATAGCTGTTGATGGATGCTTCGATCATTAAATATATTCGAGTATCAATCGAGTTAACATGCTCAGCCGCCAAAAACGATATTATTACCGTACAAGCCGTTAGCAAGACATGATAGGGAGTTGGCAAGTTAAAGAAGTTCTGGTTTATAATAGATACGTTATTAAAGTTAGGATGTATGGGATAATTGTAGTACACCTTGATTGGTTTAACTTTTTTTGGTATTTTGAATTACTTATATGTTCGGTATTGCATGCCTGGTGTTTTTAATTAAGACGCTGACTTCCTGGCTAAACTTCCCAATGATGTATCTTCCAAATAGATTTCGCAGAAAACCGTCTATATTCATGTTTGATTGACCTTTAACCACTAATTACGAATCTTCCAAGAATATTTCAAGAGTCCAAGGTTCGGTCTATTATTTTCCTGTTCTGTAATTAGATCACATGCTTTATAGTTCATGGAGACATGGCTATATATATACCACTATTCATAGAGACAACTTGTGGCATCTCTCTCGATTTCCAGATGTTGAGTTACTAAGAGGATTCTCTCCACACTTCAATTCGTAATTCCACTACCAAAATATTCTCTCCTGTTCTAACATTCTAGGGTTTTTCGCGTTTTTTCAGGAGAAATCCGTATATCGATGTCTTTATAAACTACGCTATTGGATTCAACGTCCAGGACTTCCTGACGCTTAATAACGATTTCTACTTCCAGCAGCCATTTTGGTTCAGCTACAAGTTCACTGTCAACTACCATGTTACGACTTCGCACCGACTGTTTCTTTTACCTCACGAGTCGATCAGGAAGGTTTCATCCTTAAATCTCGTAACCATGCCAACACATAAGAACTTTTTAGGGAAGTTAAGGTGCTCAGGGTCTTACCGTCGGGCCGTAGTATTCCACATATTCATGGATAATTCTATTTATTAGGAGTTTCACACTAGCGACAATGGGGAAGTCGTTACACCGTTCATGCAGGACGGAGATTACCCGACAAGGAATTTTGCTACCTTAGGACCGTTTACGATACAGCCGCCGTTTATCATTGATGCCGGGCAGATGTCAGTAACTTGAACTATTCATCGGAATTATCAGTGACTTGTGTTGTAACCTTACAGACGCTTCCAGATGATTAACTTCTTATAAATGGTAGCGCCGGTTTCCCGGGTCTCCAATCCAGTGCTCCATTCAAGCATAGAGACTCAGCCTGTGTTCAACTTTGTAGGATTATTTATAATAAATA